TAAATTATAAGAAATTTCTTAAGTCAAAAATGTATATTTGTGAACAATGTGGATTTCATTTGAAAATGAGTAGCTCAGATAGAATCGAACTTTCGGTTGATCCAGGTACTTGGGATCCGATGGATGACGACATGGTCTCTATAGATCCCATTGAATTTAATTCAGAAGAGGAACCTTATAAAAATCGTATTGATTCTTATCAAACAAAGACAGGATTAACGGAGGCTGTTCAAACAGGTACAGGGCAACTAAACGGGATTCCCATCGCAATTGGGGTTATGGATTTTCAGTTTATGGGAGGTAGTATGGGATCCGTAGTAGGCGAGAAAATCACCCGTTTGATCGAGTATGCTGCCAATAAAATTTTACCTCTTCTTCTGGTGTGTGCTTCCGGGGGAGCACGCATGCAAGAAGGAAGCTTGAGCTTGATGCAAATGGCTAAAATCTCTTCTGCTTTATATGATTATCAATTAAATAAAAAGTTATTCTATGTATCAATTCTTACATCTCCTACTACTGGTGGAGTGACAGCTAGTTTTGGTATGTTGGGGGATATCATTATTGCTGAACCTAATGCCTATATTGCATTTGCGGGTAAACGAGTAATTGAACAAACATTGAATAAGACAGTACCTGAAGGTTCCCAAGCCGCTGAATATTTATTCCATAAGGGCTTATTCGATCCAATCGTACCACGTAATCCTTTAAAAGGTGTTCTGAGCGAGTTATTTCAGTTCCACGCCTTTTTTCCTTTGAATCAAAATTAACTTCAGTAGAGTTCTTAAGTGAAATTTTTTTTTTGTGGCGAACAATTAGTTAGTTAGTTTATCCGAATCAAAATAAAACAAAATCCGAAGAATGGATTTTTCTTTGGTGACATAAGATTTCATTGTACAAATAAGCATGCGGATAATTCTTTTTTTTTTACCGATATGACGGATTAGTAATCAGTAAAGCTCTCTCAACAAAACAACATAAAAAAAACATTCTTCCTTAGAATTCATTGGGGGGCAGGGCAAATAAAAGAATTTCTTGTTCCCCTCTTACGTATGTATATATCATTCAAATGGAGAAAATAGAAAATCTTGCATCTTTCTATATCTCCTAATAAGGTAAGGACCATTTTCCTAGGAATCCCTGCTGTTGGATCGGATTATAACGAATCCTTCGGGAATTTGTAAAAAATTCTTTAGCTAAGAACAACAGAAGAAGAAAAATAAGTAATAATAATAACGAAAATGGGTTATCATACATATATTTCATGTATAAAGATGAATAGGTCCGTTTATTTAGTTCTACATTCCTTGCGCTTAGTATATATACTCATTTAGTATACTTAGTATACTTATATACAATTCTATAAGTATACTTAATATACATTTATATACGAATTAGAATATGATAATAATTAGAATATGAATTCTAATTATTATAGGATATCTTTATACCAATAACAGGTACAAATATTAAATCGAGGTACCCTTTCTATGACAATTCTCAACAGCTTTCCCTCTATTTTTGTGCCTTTAGTGGGCCTAGTATTTCCGGCAATGGCAATGGCTTCTTTATTTCTTTATCTTGAAAAAAATAAGATTCTTTAAATCCGATCGGATCAAGGTCAACTCTCATCTAGTTTTTTTTTTTTCAAGACTTAGCGATGATGGATATCCATTTAGTAGAATAGTGTATAAGACTAAGAGGTGGCTTTCTCCGAGCATAAACGAAAAAGCTCTTATGCGTGTGTAAACATGATATATAAGTAAATTAATTCTATCTATTTTCATCTATCTATTTTCAACAATAGGCTGCGATCCGAACTCATGTCTGCAATGAAAGTCAATGTATCTATATGTATGTACCGATCTATAGGGACTCATATGAAGGGGATGCTCTGATTTTATTAGATCTAAGCAATTCGATGACTTACTGCTAAGAGTTCATATCAAAATAGTACTAGTTGATGAGAGTTACTTCGGAAACACAAAAAGTAAACTAAAATCGATTTTCTTTTGGTTATTTCCCCAATTCCAATAAAATGCAACTGGAGCTAGTATGTATGAGTTGGCGATCAGAATATATATGGATAGAGTTTATAGCAGGCTCTCGCAAAACAAGCAATTTCTGCTGGGCCCTTATCCTTTTTTTAGGTTCATTAGGATTCTTAGTGGTTGGAATTTCTAGTTATCTTGATAGGAATTTGCTATCTTTATTTCCGTCTCAGCAAATAAATTTTTTTCCACAAGGGATCGTGATGTCTTTCTACGGGATCGCGGGTCTCTTTATTAGTTCCTATTTGTGGTGCACAATTACATGGAATGTAGGTAGCGGTTATGATCGATTTGATACAAAAGAGGGAATAGTGTGTATTTTTCGTTGGGGATTTCCTGGAAAAAATCGCCGCATCTTTCTCCGATTCCTTATGAAAGATATTCAGTCCATCAGAATAGAAGTTAAAGAGGGTATTTATGCTCGTCGTGTCCTTTATATAGAAAGCAGAGACTTGGGGGCCATTCCCTTGAATCGTACTGATGAGAATTTGACCCCACGAGAAATTGAGCAAAAGGCTTCGGAATTGGCCTATTTCTTGCGTGTACCAATTGAAGGGTTTTGAAAAATGAACTGAAGAAGAAACGATTTCTCAGCAGGCGGAAACCCCCAAGAATCCTTTTTTTTTCATTTTTTCAAAATATTCGAGAGTTTCATTTTTAATAGAAAAAAAAAAGTTCTTTCATTTCGAAATGCGAATAATATTCATTATTTGAATTTGAATCTTTCGGGCATTCGTCGAAAGGGGGAATCACTTTGACTATTTGATCAATTGGGATATCTAGAAACAATTGGGATATCTAGAAACAATATTGTTTTTTATTATTTCTTGATTCAAATTCGAATGAAGAATTCGAAGTGGATTCTTCTTCGATTTCTGTAGTTTTTCTACACTAGGTTCAAGGACTAACCGCCGAATCACAACTAAAAAAAAGAGACTCGATTTATAGGCGCAATACCTTGTAATAGAACTCATGCTTGATAGAAATATTAGATCGCATAGAATCAACGAATGAGGTGGGTTCATTAACAATTCACAGATGAAAAAATGACAAAAAAGAGCGCATCCATTCCCCTTAGATATCTTTTATCTATAGTATTTGTAGTATTTTTGCCCTGGTGGATCCCTCTCTCATTTAATAAAAGTCTGGAATCCTGGGTTACTAATTGGTGGAATACTAGTCAACCCGAAACCTTTTTGAACGATATTCAGGAAAAGGCTATTCTAGAAAAATTCATAGAATTAGAGGAATTATTCCTCTTGGACGAAATGATAAAGGAATTTCCGGAAAGACATCTAGACAAGCTTCGTATAGGGCTCCAGAAAGAAAGAGTCCAATTAATCAAGATGCACGATGAGGATCATATCCATACGATTTTTCACTTCTCGACAAATACAATCTACTTTGTTATTCTAAGTGGTTATTCGATTCTGTGTAATGAAGAACTTTTTATTCTTAACTCTTGGGTTCAAGAATTCCTATATAATTTAAGCGACACAATAAAAGCCTTTTCGATTCTTTTCGTAACTGATTTATGTATCGGATTCCATTCGCCCCGCGGTTGGGAACTACTGATTGGCTATGCCTACAACGATTTTGGATTTGCTCATAATGATATTATTCTATCTGTTCTTGTTTCCACTTTTCCAGTCATTCTAGATACGTTTTTTAAATATTGGCTTTTTTCTTATTTAAATCGTGTATCTCCGTCACTTGTAGTGATTTATCATTCAATGACTGAGTGAAAAGCGATTCCATGATCCAATTCGAATATTTCTGATTTTGTACATAAGCAAAGCATTCAAAGCCGTACTTACCTGACTTTTTCTACCCATCCAGAGGATCCCTCTCAGATTCCAGGAATCCTATATTCCAGTAAAATTATTTCAGTAAATAGCAGAATCGCGGATAGGGAACTATATTAGTGACCTACCTAATTTTATTGTAGAAATTTTCGGGATCAACGATTGGACCATGCAAATTAGAAATACCTTTTCTTCGTTAAAGGGAGAGATTACTCGATTCATTTCCGTATCCCTCATGATATATATAATAACTCGGGCATCGATTTCAAATGCATATCCCGTTTTTGCGCAGCAGGGTTTTGAAAATCCACGAGAGGCAACTGGTCGTATTGTATGCGCCAATTGTCATTTAGCTAATAAGCCCGTCGATATTGAGGTTCCACAGGCGGTACTCCCTGATACTGTATTTGAAGCAGTTGTTAGAATTCCGCATGATATGCAACTGAAACAAGTTCTTGCTAATGGTAAAAAGGGGTCTTTGAATGTGGGGGCCGTTCTTATTTTACCAGAGGGGTTTGAATTAGCCCCCTCCGACCGCATTTCGCCCGAGATGAAAGAAAAGATAGGCAAGCTGTCTTTTCAGACCTACCGACCCACTAAAAAAAATATTCTTGTGATAGGGCCAGTTCCTGGTCAGAAATATAGTGAAATCACTTTTCCTATTCTTTCCCCGAACCCTGCGACCAATAAGGATGCTCACTTCTTAAAATATCCAATATACGTAGGTGGGAACAGGGGGAGGGGTCAGATTTATCCCGACGGGAACAAAAGTAACAATACGGTTTATAATGCCACAGCTTCGGGTATAGTAAGCAAAATCATACGAAAAGAAAAAGGGGGATACGAAATAACCATAACGGATGCATCGAATGGGCGTGAAGTGGTTGATATTATCCCTCCAGGACCAGAACTTCATGTTTCAGAGGGCCAATCTATCAAACTTGATCAACCATTAACAAGTAATCCTAATGTAGGTGGGTTTGGTCAGGCAGATGCAGAAATAGTACTTCAAGATCCATTACGTGTCCAAGGCCTTTTGTTCTTTTTGGCATCTGTTGTTTTGGCACAAATCTTTTTGGTTCTTAAAAAGAAACAGTTTGAGAAGGTCCAATTGTCCGAAATGGATTTCTAGATCCGCGGATTTATC